CAGTTCGTTTATTCTCGACGACTTGGTTGATAGGAATTGCGAGATGGCTAGATCTTAGAAATGATGAATCGATTTCATTTTATATGCCTGTCACTTTCTCTTTGTTCGTGCCGTCTATAATGATAGATGAATCCAAAACTTTCAATTGGACTTATTATTTCAATTGGTATTTTTGTATATTTTCCTATGTTAGAAAAAAGGAAACTTAGGTAAATGCTTTAGAAACATATGTATAAAAATACCATATTTCATTTAGCCCTTTCATGCTTACTATAACCAGTTATTTCGGTTTTCTACTAGTGGCTTTAACTATAACTTCAGCTTTATTTATTGGTCTGAGCAAGATACGACTTATTTAAAATTTCTATTTGAAAGAAACAATTCAGAAAGGAAATGCTTCTGTGAGATTCTGTGTATTCTAGAGTTACTTACCATGTCAATTGTCAATTCTTGGTCATTGAGATTCACATCAATTCGGATTAATATTTAGGTATAGATATTACCGCTTTTTTTCTCCTTTTCAAAAAATGGAAATGATTGAAGTTTTTCTATTTGGAATCGTGTTAGGTCTAATTCCTATTACTTTGGCTGGATTATTCGTAACTGCATATTTACAATACAGGCGTGGCGATCAGTTGGACCTTTGATTAATTAACATTTCTTTTTTTGATTGGCCTCCTTCTTTCTTTAATCCACAGGAAGTCAAATTCTAATTGTTGTGCAAGCGACTGAATCCATTTCAGTCTAATTGAATTCATGAAGAAAAAATCACGCTCTGTAGGATTTGAACCTACGACATCGGGTTTTGGAGACCCACGTTCTACCGAACTGAACTAAGAGCGCTTTCTTATCAGAATAGAAAAGGATGTAAAGAAAAGATTTTTTTTAAACTAATCCATTTTCATTTTATATCCATATATTCTATAGTTTCATAAAAATGAACTTCTGCGCAAAGCAATTTGAATCGATCTCAGTTGATTCCTCGTTACTGCTCAATAGGGGCAGTAATAGGTAGGGATGACAGGATTTGAACCCGTGACATTTTGTACCCAAAACAAACGCGCTACCAAGCTGCGCCACATCCCTTCAATTGTTCTACAGTATAATTGTAGAGAATTCCTTTCTTGTTTTCCACATCCCTATTTCTTGCATTGAGACACACAGCTTTTCTGCCCATTTCGTCTTTTTTGGCCTCATTTAACATATTTTTACATATAATAATAAGAAAAGGAAATCTTATGGATCGTTGTACATTTCAATTGGAATTAGGGATTCCGTGTACAACTCTAAGCGGCCCTTAACTACATATGCATCTGATCATATATGCATTATCTTTATGTATTACAATAAAAAAAAAGGAGGTTTTTCAATGCGAGATCTAAAAACATATCTCTCCGTGGCCCCAGTACTAAGTACGTTATGGTTCGGGGCTTTAGCAGGTATATTGATAGAGATTAATCGTTTTTTCCCCGATGCGTTGACATTCCCCTTTTTTTCATTCTAGCTATTGACACCGGAAGGAATCAAGAAGATTAGAAATAGAATCAAATATCTGTGACTGATCCCCCTCCCTCTTTTCTCTTTTTTCCCTTTTTTCTAATTTTTAGAATTTAGAATAAGGGATGAAAGAGAAAGAATCAAAAAGGATTCAACGTCTGCGAGACTCAGGTTCAAATTCGAATTAAAAATGGAGACGTGGGGGTAGAGTAGAAAAATCGGGGTCTAGGGCAAGAATACAAGATCTTTAACTGCCCTTCGGAGTTAAATAGAATTTCGAACTCATTCTCATTGTTTTACTTATTATTTACTATGGCTTTGCTTTGATTTAATTGATTTTGATCTTTTAGAGTTGGATTTCAAGTTAATAACTTTTATTTTTTCCTTCCTTTCTTTTTCTTCATTTCGAATCAAAATAGAAGAGTTGAGTAAATCAAAAATCCAAAGGAGGTTCATGGCCAAGAGAAAAGATGCGCGGGTAACGATAATTTTGGAATGTACCAGTTGTATACAAAACGGTGTTAAGAAGGTATCAACGGGTATTTCCAGATATATTACTCAAAAGAACCGGCACAATACGCCCAATCGATTAGAATTGAGAAAATTCTGTCCCTATTGTTACAAACATATGATTCATGGGGAAATAAAGAAATAGATTGAACCGAGTATGTCTTATCCTTGAAAGGGGAAAAATAACATTATATAGAACACATTGAAATATAAATAGAAGATATTGCATTTAAATAAAAAGAATCCTATTTGGAGTTAAAATTACAATTAAGAAATATTTCGGGATAAGAAATAAACTAAACAAACAAACCATGGATAAATCCAAGCGACCTTTTCTTAAATCCAAGCGATCTTTTCGTAGGCGTTTGCCCCCGATTCAATCGGGGGATCGAATTGATTATAGAAACATGAGTTTAATTAGTCGATTTATTAGTGAACAGGGAAAAATATTATCTAGACGAGTAAATAGATTGACCTTGAAACAACAACGATTAATTACTATTGCTATAAAACAAGCTCGTATTTTATCTTTGTTACCTTTTCTCAATAATGAGAAACAATTTGAAAGAATCGAGTCGACCACTAGAACTACTGGTCTTAGAACCAGAAATAAATAGGCTTATTTTTTGTTCACTTCAATCAGAATTCCAATTTGAACTCAAACATGGATTGGTGTTTTATTTGACAAATCTTAGAATCCAGATTATTGTGTCGTAAAAAAAAAAAACGAAAACGAATCGGAAAAAAAGATTTTTTTATTGAACGTGTTCATTCATTTTGACTACTTTAGTGCATTTCTCATAGTAATTTTGACTTCAACTCCACCCTCCCGGAGTTCATTCTCCGGGGAACCCCATTTAAATTATTTCGGTGTATTCTTTCCAATCTACTTTTTCTCTGATTTCGTTGGAAATCATATAAAGACAATTCCTATTTGATATAGCTATTTGGGCTAGTATTTTACGATTAAGAAGCAACTGCCTCTTATATAGATCATGTATTAATTTACTATAACTATAAGATACTCCCTTTTCTCGAATTACTGCGTTTATTCGAGTGATCCACAAACGACGAAAATTTCTCTTTTGTTTATCCCTATCCCGATGAGCCGAAACCAAAGCTCTTATTTTCTGTTGAGTAATAGTTCGAGTAAGTCTTGAATGAGATCCTCGAAAACTTGATGCAAATAAACGAATTTTTGTTCTACGTTTTCGGGCTATATATCCGCGTTTAACTCTAGTCATTGAATAAATAAAATTTTGACAAATAACTAATTGATTTTTTTCTTTCAGTTATTATTTTTCCCGTCCTGGCCTATTAATAATTAATAACCAAACGGATTTTTCCAATGTATAAAATACAAATTCCAATGGCTTTGGCTACTATAACCTTCCCGACCACGATTTTTTCTTTTTTGGGGTATTTTACTGCGAAATATGAAAGAAATTGTGGGTTTCCTCGTTTCTATGGTTACTTCTTAAACGGTGAGGTCTTCTCTATACACCGGAGCCCTTATTTCATTTCATATTTCATCAATGTTATTGGTAACTTGTATAGTTCACACCACACTCTTTGGCTCTACCTATGAATTATCCAGTAATAGGTCTTTCACAATGAGACCCACCTATACAGTAACGGTATTTAATTATGAAAGTTAGCTAGGTAGCTGACCCTCGTAGTCCGTTCTTGACTGAGCGAGAACTTCTTTTTTTTTTAATTTCAATAAGATTTTTCCGCTTAATGGATAACCAGTTGCTACCAATGGAGAATTGTTTCTCATCTTAAATTCAGATGATTGCATTTGCACCAACGGAAACCATAAACTTTATACACAATAGAAGGATAGATTTGCTTATTTTTAGATAGTGAATGGAGTTCCTTCTTCCATTCTATCCTATTCACTAGTACTGATCAGTCATACTGGAAGCAGTTTTCTTGCTTTTTCCTGTCAGCTCATGATCTAAACGAGTCGCACATACACCCTAGTACATGTTCCTCGACGCTGAGGACATCCCCGAAGAGCGGGGGATTTCGTGACATTTCGAATGGGCTGTCTTGTATTTCTAATAAGTTGTTTAATGGTTGGCATGTTGAGTCATATACATAATGGGCTGGTTTAGATTGATCCTAACCGGATTTTTTATTTATTTAATAGTAAACTCGGAGATAAAATCTCAAATCACAGATTTGCACAAAATCCATTTTTTTCATTCAACTGCTACAAGATCAACAATTCCATAAGTTTGGGCTTCTGTTGCTGACATAAAAACGTCTCTTTCCATGTCTTCAGATACAACCCATAAAGGTTTGCGCGTCCTTTGTACATAAACCCTTGTGATGGTTTCGCGTAGTTTCAGCAGTTCTTCCGCTTCCAGGATAAATTCTCCCGTTTGTGCCTCATAAAAAGAACTAGCAGGTTGATGCATCATTACCCTGATAATAGAAGGTTTCTCTATCTGGTGTGATGAAAGAAACAGAAAAGAAAGATAAAGAATAATAGGAAAAAGGATAGAATTGAACAACCGTACGGGCATTATCTTTTATGCATTGCATACGGCTCTATAATCAAATTGATCCCTAACTTTTCCATTCAAGAAAGATAAAAAATAGAATCTATTAGCCCCAGATGGGTAAATGATCAAAATGCCACCCTTCTTTTTTTTTTCGGAGGAGTTAAAAAATACTATGATGGCTCCGTTGCTTTCTATTTTAAAATGGAGTTTTTTTATCTTTGATTCAGCAATCCCAAAGTTTCTTTTTGAGCCAATCAAAAAAAAAATTGGTTTTTTGCACTCTTTTTTTTTTATAACTTAAATATTGTTAAGAGCCCGTTAGTGTAAAAACAAACAAGTTTGTGACGCTGAATTGGACTTCCGATAGATAAGAGAAAGTCGGAAATATCTTTTATCTCATACTACTCTCTCGATACATAATCAAATCTTTTGAAAAAAAATACAAAATTTTTCATATCGAATTCGAAGTGCCATGCTATTATTACTTAATATTCATATGGCGAAGGCATAGTTTTCTTTTTTCTCTCAAATAAAAAAACTTCATTGGCGCCAAGCGTGAGGGAATGCTAGACGTTTGGTAATTTCTCCTCCAACCAGAATAAAAGATCCCATTGACGCGGCCAATCCCATGCATATTGTATGGACCTCTGGTCGTACAAATTGCATAGTATCATAAATTGCTATTCCGGGTATTATCCATCCACCAGGGGAGTTTATAAACAAATACAGATCTTTAGTCTCATCCTCGATACTGAGATATACCATAAGACCAATAAGTTGATTCGAGATCTCGCTATCAACCTCTTGGCCTAAAAAAAGTAATCTTTCTCGATAAAGTCGGTTGAGTAGGGTAAAATTGTATCCCTTAGGAACCGTACATGCACCTTTTGATGCATACGGTTCAAAAAAATTGCGAAGAAAAGAATCAATGTATAGATTCCAGTCCTCTTTACTTTTCTTTTTCGGGTTTTTCTAATTTTTTAATGAAAGGGCTTTTTCTTCGATTTTTTAATAAAGATGAATTTTGATTTCTTCTTTAATAATATAAAAAAGGGTAAATAAACTTATCGAATTAACTTCTCATTGATGTATTCTTTCATCGAAATTCAATCCAAATCACGATGGTATTTTCTTGTTCCTGAATGGGTCTCTTTCATCTTTTTAGGTTTATGCTCTACTCCGGGTAAAGATTCGCCCGATTTTGATTTGCACATATAGGACAAATCTTCCCATCACCATTTCTTTTTGTTATGACTTTACAAATAATCATTTATGATACACATAGTAATCATAGATATATTACCAATTGGGTTTTTTTCTAAACGGAGCCTGGATACTTCATTTTTTTCGTCCAGCCAAAGCCAACCATAAATTATTCTAATTGATATAATTCTATGAATTCCCCCAAATAATGCATTTAATTGCACTTCACGCTCCAATTTTTCAATAATTCAATTTCTCTTTCTTGGGCGAAACAGAGGATATCTCGGTCGGGGGAGAGAATGGGGAAATCCCATATGACCCAAGATATCTGACAAGTCGCACTATACGTCAACCCAAGATGCATCTTCCTCTCCAGGACTTCGGAAAGGTACTTTTGGAACACCAATAGGCATGGATTGAAAGAAAAAAGAACTAAATACTATTTTTCACTTTGATGTGGAAACGTAACAATATGGTTTTATTGTCTTTATTTTTATTGTCTTTATAATATTGACTTTATCATATTTATTTTATCCATAGATTAGAAAAATTTAGAAAGAAAGACAAAATAAATAAAGGAAATTTTTTACGAATAGATCCTTCTAATGATAAATGAAGAATGGACATATTTTCTCATAGAAAATGGTATCAATCCACCATTGCATATTGGTACTTATCGAATATAGAATAAATCTGCTTCTCTTTGTTCTTACGAACAGAATTCTTCCATTATTACGAATAGAATATAGAATCAATATTAACTTAATCCTTGTTAGGAAATAATCCCCTGAACAGGGGAAGTCTATAGGATAGTCATAGTATAATTTTTTCCAATGCAATAAAGTTACGTAGTGTCTATTTTTCTTCGATAAAGGGGTATTTTTCATGGGTTTGCCTTGGTATCGTGTTCATACCGTTGTATTGAATGATCCCGGCCGGTTGCTTTCCGTTCATATAATGCATACAGCTCTGGTTGCTGGTTGGGCGGGCTCGATGGCTCTGTATGAATTAGCAGTTTTTGATCCTTCTGACCCTATTCTTGATCCAATGTGGAGACAGGGTATGTTCGTTATACCCTTCATGACTCGTTTAGGAATAACCAATTCATGGGGGGGTTGGAGTATCACAGGAGGAACTGTAACGAATCCGGGAATTTGGAGTTACGAAGGTGTAGCTGGGGCGCATATTGTGTTTTCTGGCTTATGCTTTTTGGCAGCTATCTGGCATTGGGTCTATTGGGATCTAGAAATATTTTCTGATGAACGTACAGGAAAACCCTCTTTGGATTTGCCCAAGATCTTTGGAATTCATTTATTTCTCTCCGGGGTGGCTTGCTTTGGTTTTGGTGCATTTCATGTAACAGGTCTGTACGGTCCTGGAATATGGGTATCCGATCCTTATGGACTAACGGGAAGAGTACAGCCTGTAAATCCGTCGTGGGGCGTGGAAGGTTTTGATCCTTTTGTTCCGGGAGGAATAGCTTCTCATCATATTGCAGCAGGTACACTGGGCATATTAGCGGGTCTATTCCATCTTAGCGTTCGACCGCCACAACGTCTATACAAAGGATTACGTATGGGAAATATTGAAACCGTACTCTCCAGTAGTATCGCGGCTGTCTTTTTTGCAGCTTTTATTGTTGCTGGAACTATGTGGTATGGTTCAGCAACTACTCCCATCGAATTGTTCGGTCCCACTCGTTATCAATGGGATCAGGGTTATTTCCAGCAAGAGATATATCGAAGAGTTAGCGCGGGGCTAGCCGAAAATCAAAGTT